TTTCGGATATTTCAAATATTTCTTATTTCTATTTCAAAAAAAAAAACTCCATTGAACTTTTGTAGTGGTTTTCAAAAATGAACTTCATTAGTATTAATGGATTCAAAACATTTGTTCCTCGATAATATCTATCTCCACTTTCAAAGTTAACAGAAAGAAGTAATTTTTCAATTTAGATTGCATAATAATAGTCGATATTCAAAAAAAATTCTGCTAACTCGATATCATGCCAATTGTAGACTTATACTAATAAAGCCTTATTTTTGTATTTATACCCTATATTATTTCATTAAAAATAAAAAGATTGATTCTAAATTTTAATATTTCAAAATATTTGTAGAAGTTCATTGAAGAAGTTTTATTTGCTTTGCTCAAGAGCTTTCCCTTTCTTTTTTGTTTGTCGACTACTTTTACTTTAATTATACGTATAAAAAAAATCGAAAGACAGATAGGTTATGATAAACTGGAAAAAATCGAAAATAAGAATATAAATCTGTGATGGGATCAAGAATAATTATTATTTCGACACAAGAAAGGAATTTTCCACATCTCTTTCTTGTGTCGAAGACTCGAAAGACAAATAGAGGAATATCCTCTAGAATCCGGTGCTCCCCACATTTAGCCTTTGCTTCTACGCTTACTTAATTTAGTATGTGTATGTAGTTGAATTTTATTCTATTAAAATGGAAAGTCTAAATAAAAAGTATAAAGAATATGAAAGTCTAAATACTATGACTAGAAATGCGGTACAAGTAAAAAAAATTCCTCCAAACCGATCTAAAAAGAATATAAACAAAAAAAGCAAAAGGCTTTACACAATTTTTTTGATCATACATAACTTTTAACAAAAATTTTCTTCTTTTGAAGAACTTGATGTTGATAAATCCGTAGATCTAAAAATTCATTTCGGATAATTGAACCTTTTCAAACTGTTTCTTTTTAAGAACCAAAAAGATTTGTGCTAAAAGAACAGATGCCAAAAAGAACAAAAGACCTTGGACACGTAATGGGTCTTGAAGTACTATTTCCGCATCCCCCTGACCAAATCCACCCACATTGGGATTACTTGTTAATGGTTGATCCAGTTTGATGGATTCGCCTTCTGAAATAAGAAGTTCTGGTCCTGGAGCTATGATATCTGTCACTTGACGCCCCTCTGACGTATCCATTATGATTATTTCGTAGCCCCCTTTTTCTTTTCGTATGATTTTGCTTACTATACCTGTTGCTGTAGCATTATAAACCGTATTGTTACTCTTGCTCCCGTCAGGATAAATCTGACCCCTTCCTCGGTTTCCCCCTACATATATGGGATATTTTAAGAAGTGAACGCCCTTCTTAGTAGAAGGGTCCGGAGAAATAATTGGGAAGGTTATTTCGCTATATTTCTGACCAGGAACAGGGCCTATCACAAGAATATTTTTTTTAGTGGGGCGATAACTTTGAAAAAAAAGATTACCTATCTTTTCTTTCATCTCTGGCGAAATACGATCGGGAGGAGCTAATTCAAACCCCTCGGGTAAAATAAGAACAGCCCCTACATTCAAGGCACCTTTTTTACCATTGGCAAGAACTTGTTTCAGTTGCATATCATAAGGAATTCGAACAACTGCTTCAAATACAGTATCCGGAAGTACCGCTTGAGGAACCTCAATACTCACGGGCTTATTGGCTAAATGACAATTGGCGCATACAATACGGCCAGTTGCTTCGCGTGGATTTTCATAACCCTGCTGTGCAAAAATGGGATATGCATTTGAAATGGATGCCCGAGTTATTATATATATGATGAGCGATACGGAAATAGCGCGAGTAATCTCTTCTTTTATCCAAGAAAAGGTCTTTCTAGTTTGCATGGTCCAATCGTTGATCCCAAAAATTTCTACAATAAAATTAGGTGGGTTCCTAGTAAAGTTCCCTATCTACCAAGCTGCTATTTACTGAAAAATTTTGACGAAAATCTAGGAGGAATTCGAATCTCTTGGATGTATAGAGAAAAGAAGTGTATAATATAAAAACAGTAAGATTTTGAATGTTTTCCTTATGGAAAAAATAACAAACATTTCATTTGGATCAGTGGATCCTTTTTCATTTCACTCACTTCCATTTATTGAATCATAAATCACTACAAGCGACGGAGATATACGATTTAAATAATCGAAGACCCAATATTTAAAAATCGTATCACCAATGACTGGAAGAATGGAAGCAAGGACAGGTAAAATTTGATCATTATGAGTAAATCCAAAATCTTTCCAGACAGAGCCAATCATTAGTTCCCAAACGCCGGTTGAATGGTATCCCATACATAATTCGCTTAAAAAAAGAATAGAAAGGGCTTTTATTGTGTCATTTAAGTTATATAGGAATTCTTGAACCCAGGAATTCAGAATAATAAGTTTTTCTTTACCTAGAATATAATAACCGCTTAGAATAACGAAACAGATTAGATTAGTGGAGAAGCGCAAAATTGTATGGATACGATACTCGTTGTGTATCTTGATCCATTCGATCGTTTCTTTTTGGATTTCGATACGAAACTTCTGTAGATGAGATTCCGGATATTCCTTTATCATTTCCTCCAAGAGGAGGAGTTCCTCTAATTCTATGAATTTTGCTAGAATACTCTTTTCTTGAGTATCATTGAAAAAAGTTTCGGATTTACTTGTATTCCACCAATAAATAACCCAAGATTCCAGACTTTTTTTAAATAAAAAAGAGATCCACCAGGGCAAAAATACTAGAGATGTAAAATAGAGAATAGAGGTAAATGTTTTTTTTTTCATTTTTGCATCTGTGAATTTTTAATGAATCCACTTCATTTGTTAACTCTATACGATCTAAAGTCTTGTATCAAGCATAAGTTTTATTACAAGGCTTCAAACTTTTAAATTTCTAATAGTATAAAAATACTAAGAGAATACCTTTTTTCTATACCTTTTTCCAAAATTCTTTTTTTGATCGATGAAATGAGTCCCATTATTTAGATTTGTTTGGTACTTACTGAATTTAGGCAATTTACATACGCATAAAACAATTTTGGATTAAGGGCAATTAAAGGGTTTTGTTTTCGAATTTTTACGTATTATAGAATATAAGCTGTTTTTGATTCATTAGTATTCTACAAAAATTTCAGTTAAATTATGCTATAAGAAAGAGGACTCTTGACTTCGGATTTTGACCTTGATTGACCTCCCGCTAAGAAAATTCTTTATTCTTCTTCCTTCAGTTCATTTCAAAATACTTCAATTGGTACACGCAAGAAATAGGCCAATTTCGCCGCCTTTTTCTCAATTTCTTGTGTCTCAGCAGTACGAATCAAAGGAATGGAACCCTGGCCTCGGATTTCCAAATAAAGGACGTGTCGAGGATAAATACCCCCTTTAACTTCGATTCTGATCGACTGAATATCTTTCATAAGGAATCGGAGTAAGATGCGACGATTTTTTCCAGGAAATCCCCAACGAAAAATACACCCTATCTCTTCTTTCCTATCGAATCGATCATAACCACTACCCACATTCCACGAAATTGTGCACCATAAATAAGAGCTAATAAATAGACCGGCGATCCCATAGAACGACATTACGATCCCTTGTGGAAAAAAAATTATTTGTTGAGACGCAAATAAAGATATCAAATTTCTGTCAAGATAACTGGAAATTCCAACTAATAAAAATCCCAAAGAACCTAAAAAAAGTATAAAAGCCCAGCAGAAATTGCTTTTTTTTCGAGACCCCGCTATAAGTTCTATCCATAGATGTTCTGATTGCCAAATCATACTAGATCCAGTTGTATTTTATTGGAAGCGGGAGACTTGCCCAAATCAATTTGACTTTCCTTTTTTTTTCCAAAGGAACTTTCACCGACTCTCAATATTCTTATATGAATCTTTAGGAAAAATTCTTTAAATCTAGACTTAGATCTAAAATAATAATAGCTTTCCAAAAAAATCTCCTATTTACGCACATATAGCCCAATGGGTTTTCCATTTAGTTCAGACATATGCCCCAATTTCAATTTCTTTTCAATTAGCCAATTTACTGATATATCATATTTACGTTTGCACAAGAACCCTTTACCTTTCATTTATGTTTGATATGCTTGTTTAAAGAAAGTCGCATTTTATAGAATATTCTACTGAATAAATATCCGTGTTATAATCTAAGTCTTTAAGTCTTGAAAAAAAATACATGAAATTTTCCCCATCAGATCTATCTGATTTAAAAAAAGATTTAAAAAATCTTGTTTTTTTGCACATGAAGAGATAAAGAAGCCATTGCAATTGCTGGAAAGACTAAGCCTACTAAAGGCACAAAAATAGGGGGTAAGTTGTTGAGAATTGTCATAGAATGGGCACCTCGATTCAATATTTGTACCTGTTATTTATTTTTATATTAATCTTTTTACCTATTTTTGCTATATTCTGTTGTTAGAAAGATAGCTTAGATTTCTTCTAATTCGTATAGAATTAGACTAACTAAGTATATCTAAATGAGTATATAGAATAAAGTGAGTAAAGTGAAATGCAGGGGGTGTACAACTAACTAAATGCACTTTTTACGCACGAAATACATAGATTTTAATCCACTGGTTTTCTTCTTCTTTTCCCCTCTATATTTTTTATTTTTTTCTTGTCTTTGAACTTGAATCTTTTTTTTCGAATTTGACTTTAATAAATTTAATAAAGAGTTTTTTCCGCTTCGAAATTCCCGGCAAATTCGTTATTGGTTAGAATCCGAAGGTAAGAAAAGAACACAAAATCCGTTTTATTTTATTTAGTTTACATTTACCTTGTCCAGTTGAATTTCGCGAAAAAAAGATTTTAGATTGTTGATCGAGGGTTCCCCATTTAGGAATTAGGAATATAAAAGGATAGTGCAGATAAATAAATTTATTCGCATTATCCTTCGAAAATTTCTTCCTCCAAAAAATCTATTTTGGGATTTTTCCTTTGATTTTGATAACTAAATTATTAACTTAATAATCCTTTGATTTTAGGAGTCAAAGGCAAAAAATTGTGTAGCTGTAATAACTCACTCAAAACGCTTTTTAACATTTCACGTGGTATTATTGGGTCTAATAAACCCTTTTCAAATGCAACTTCGGCTACTTGTGAACCTTCAGGTACTTCAATTTTTAATGTCTCTTCGATTACTCTTTTACCCGCAAATGCAATATAAGCGTCTGGTTCACTAATAACGATATCCCCCAACATACCAAAACTTGCTGTCACCCCACCAGTCGTAGGAGATGCAAGCATTGAGATGTAAAAAGGCTTTTTATTATTTTTTTCAAAATAATATAAAGCCGAAGATATTTTAGCCATTTGCATCAAGCTGAAAGCTCCTTCGTACAAACGGGCTCCTCCGGAAGCACATACAATAATAAGGGGTAATTCTAAACGGCCAGCATACTCAATCAAACGAGTGATTCGTTCCCCGACTGTGTGTCCCATGCTACCTCCAATAAACTCAAATTCCATAACTCCAAGTGCTACAGGAATGCCATTTAGTTTACCGAAACCTGTTTGAATAGCTTCGGATAATCCTGTTTGATCCTGATCATAGAAAGTGCGCGTTACATAAGGTTTCGGCTCCACCTCTTCTTCTATTTCCACCACGAACTCAATTTCCTCTAATATCTTCTTAACCTTGTCCCAGTCCTCTTCGTTCCAATGGCGCCACCAGTCAACTTCGGCCAATTGTTGACATGCGTTTTTGACTTTATCCGAATACCAATCATAGGTACCTTCCTCCCTACATTGGCGCCACCAGTTCACGTGGTGCGATGCGACTTTGACTTCATCCGAAAACCATTCCTTCTTCCATTCGTCCTCCCCTTTTCTCGTATCCGTAGTTCTTTTTTCTGTTTTCTTTGTCGAAATAAAAGTCGGAATAAGAGGAATACAAGGAGAATCAAGATCTAATTCTTGATTCTTAATAAAAAACGGAATACAAAAAAAAGAATCAAATTCTTTTTCCTCTTTGTCGTCTGACTTGTGGTCTGACTCAGACTCCGAGTCTGAGTCGGAAATAACCCTTTCTTCTTTCTCTTCTTTTAACGGCGATCCTGACCCCCGCGGGTTACCCAGTAGTAGATTATGTGAGTCCAGTAGTATAGACATTCGATTATGCAATATATCAGATCCAGCAAGGAGTCGAATAGGTCCAATAGGTAGTCCACTAGGATGAATATGTAGTCCACAGTTTTCCTTAGATAATACTGGACTCGCGGCTTCTGAAAGCTTCTGATCAAGAAAATCAAATAGGATATCCTCTCCATAAAGACTGCTGTCCGGTAGATCCGCATATCCCACGGAGTCTTGACTAGACGTAACTGACGGTCCTTCGCGATGAGCGCTGCTGTCCCCGGATCCATGCCCATCAACCCCTTCGCTATTTGATGGATCACGGACACAAATATCATTACTAGTGTCTTTATCTTGTGGAAGACAAACATTAAGGGGGTCAACACTTGGTAGATTATCTGGCATATATCCTTTATCACGTATACGACTACATTCTTCGCTATCACTATGAGTATCAAAACCGTATCCACTGTCTGAGTCAATGCTGGGTACATTATAACTATCGGCTTTGTTATTAGAATTTTCAACAATGTAGGCCAGCCTTTCAAAATGGCTATTTTTATGCATTCCTTGACTACCAAAATCGCTAATATTATTACTGTTACCACAACTACTACTTCCAATACTATACGAATGGTTTCCCCCATTACTCGAAAGCTGTACTGGATTCCTATCCGGGTTTTTTTGATCATTATCCGGGTTGTTTTGATCACTATCCGAACGCGTTTCTTGAAAAAATTCTCGGTCTCTTTGTTGTTCATAAACCCCTCCTATTAGGTTTTTTTGAATTAGGTTTTTTTGATTTTTTTGAAAAAAATCAACATCAATGAAATTATTTATATCTGTTAAAATAGTGTTATGCCTGTTTTGGGCACCTCCAAATGAGGAGGGATCCCACATCGAAGGATCAAGGTCAGGTTTGGCATCTATCTCTTGATTTAGATGATCAAGAGGAAGCCAAGTCCCAGTGTCAATCGAAAGCTCAATTCGAAGTGAACTCGGAAGTTTCACATGACAGTCGCAGAACTCGCAAACATAAAGACTTGTTTCAAAGAAATATTTTCGGTAATTCATTCCGTAGCATTCCTCGCACTGAACCCACAAATACCCAAAATCTTCTGGAACTTCTTCGTCCGGAAGTTCCTCATTTGGAAGTTCCTCGTCTGGAAGTTCTTCATTTGGAAGTTTTTCATTTGGAAGTTCTTCATTTGGAAGTTCTTCATTTGGAAGTTCTTCATTTGGAAGTTCTTCATTTGGAAGTTCTTCGTCTGGAAGTTCCTCATTTGGAAGTTCCTCGTCTGGAAGTTCCTCGTCTGGAAGTTCCTCGCGATTTGCATTCGTGCTAGGCGAGACGTCACAAAAATCATGCACACTGCGATAGGTCCCTGTTTTGTAACAAAACAAAATGTCAATGCACTTTTCGACAATGTTGACTTCTTTTAGCAAAAAGTCAACGGAATCTCCAATGAAATTATTGAAAAAACTTTGACGATAACCAAAATCAAAGTAATTATAAAAACGACTCTCTAGATCCTTAGAGAGGTCGTCAGAGATCTGAAAATCAAAATTATTGTCGCATGTTTGACAAGAAGCAACATGCTTGCTTTTCTTTTTGTTTATCATGTTAATTCTTTAAATCAATTATTCCAGGTTTCAGTTCCATATCTAGATGAGTATAATTGATTAAATCATCATGTTTCTTTGATTACATCCCATAAGCCTTTTTTTAGAATAAGATTCCTAATCTTAAGGAAGATGTGTTCAAAAATTTGTAAAAATTTTTAGAACTAAAAGAAATTTTTCGATTCAATAAAAACCTTCTTTCTATAAGATAGATAGAAAAGATCTATCTATCTTATATAGATTTTGATTCGACTCAATCCTTTTAGTTTTTAGTAAAACTATTGGGCAAAATTGAGGAATTCAATTAAGAAAGGGAGTTTGAATTAATGGATTACAAAGTGTCCATTGCTGGGAATTCAAATTTAATTTCCTTCCATACTTCACATGCAGCAGCCAGTTCAGGACTCCATTTGGCAGCTGAACGGATAATTTCATTACCCTCACGAGCAAGATCGCGTCCCTCATTACGAGCCCTTACACATGCTTCTAGAGCTACTCGATTAGCGACGGCACCCGGTGCATTTCCCCAAGGGTGCCCTAAAGTGCCTCCTCCGAATTGGAGGACGGAATCATCTCCGAAGATCTCGGTCAGAGCAGGCATATGCCAAACGTGAATCCCCCCTGAAGCCACGGGAATAACGCCTGGTAAAGAGACCCAATCTTGAGTGAAATAAATACCGCGGCTTCGATCTTTTTCAACAAAATCATCACGCAATAAATCAACAAAGCCCAAAGTGATGTCTCTCTCCCCTTCAAGTTTACCTACTACGGTACCGGCGTGAATATGGTCTCCGCCAGACATACGTAACGCCTTAGCTAATACACGAAAGTGTATACCATGATTTTTCTGTCTATCAATAACTGCATGCATTGCGCGGTGGATGTGCAGAAGTAAACCATTATCTCGGCAATAATGAGCCAAGCTAGTATTTGCAGTGAATCCTCCTGTTAAGTAGTCATGCATTACGATAGGAACTCCCAGTTCTCTGGCAAATACAGCCCTTTTCATCATTTCTTCGCATGTACCTGCAGTAGCATTTAAATAATGCCCTTTGATTTCACCAGTTTCTACCTGTGCTTTAAAAAGGGCTTCGGCACAAAATAAGAAACGATCTCTCCAACGCATAAATGGTTGAGAGTTCACGTTTTCGTCATCTTTGGTAAAATCAAGTCCACCGCGGAGACACTCATAAACAGCTCTACCGTAATTCTTAGCGGATAACCCTAATTTCGGTTTGATAGTACAACCCAATAGGGGGCGACCATACTTGTTTAGTTTATCCCGTTCAACTTGGATGCCATGAGGTGGGCCCTGAAACGTTTTAGTATAAGCAGGGGGGATTCGCAAATCCTCCAGACGTAAAGCGCGTAGGGCTTTGAACCCAAATACATTACCTACAATAGAAGTAAACATATTAGTAACAGAACCCTCTTCAAAAAGGTCTAAAGGGTACGCTACATAAGCAATATATTGATTCTCCTCTCCAGCTACGGGTTCGAGGTCGTAGCATCGACCTTTATAGCGATCAAGACTGGTCAGGCCATCGGTCCACACGCTTGTCCATGTACCAGTAGAGGATTCAGCAGCTACTGCAGCCCCTGCTTCCTCAGGGGGAACTCCAGGTTGAGGAGTTACTCGAAATGCTGCCAAGATATCAGTATCTTTGGGGTCATACTCAGGTGTATAATAAGTTAATTTATAATCTTTAACACCAGCCTTGAATCCAATACTTGCTTTAGTCTCTGTTTGTGGTGACATAAGTCCCTCCCTACAACTCATGAATTCCAAATTCTCACAGTAACAAGGTCTACTCGAGATCAATTAGAATTAGGAGTTAATGAAATAGAATTAGGAGTTAATGAAACCTTTCACAGAAATTCTTCACGATCGAATTTTTTAACTAATCATAATTTTATTAGCTTTCCATATTATTTGATTCACCTTATGAGAAAGCTTTTTTTTGATGAACCAAGGAATCCCAAGCGGCCAGAATGAGGCAATAGAGACTCTAATAAAATTTTAGGTAGGGCTATACGGACTTGAACCGTAGACTTTCTCGGTAAAACAGATTGAACTAATTATTATCAAAAATATTCGAACTGTTTCAAAGACCCAACATGCATTTTTATGCATTGGGCTCATTCGTAAACTGATGAATGAATCAGCGAGTCTACCATGATTTTCTTGAAAGATCACAAGATGGTTCCGCATGTTCTGATTTCTTATTTATTTCGATTCCGATCTGAAAGGACTACCAAAGTGCTTCAAAGAAGGTTATGCTGACGTAGGTTTGCTTTTAGCTTAGATTAACTTAAGTTAAATGGAGTTTCCATCGCCCCGCTTTTTTTTACTTAAAAAAAATCCAATATGAAACTTCATACACCTTAAAGTTCATAGGCTAGACCGAAAATCGAATTTCTTGAAGTCTTTATACTTCATTATGCCTAGCATTCAAGAGACTGAGTATTGACCTTATCAAAATCTTAAATCAATAATGGGTTCTATGGATTCCCTAAAAGGGAGAATCCAATTTTAACCAAATTGTCAAGCTATTTTTCTCTTTTTTCCTAAAAAAAATGGAGTAAGACATTGACTTTAGGATACGTTTTTTGATTCCACAATATACTCCTCTGAAAAAACATTGGCGCACGTGTAAACGAGGCGCTCTACCTAACTGAGCTATAGCCCTTCCCTTTCTTGTTATATTAGTGAGAGCTATAGCCCTTCTTTTTCTTGCTGTCTCACTATTTATTGTAGTACATGCGGAATCTTTTGTCAACCCCTTTCAGTCTTGTGTCAACCCGTTCTTGCTGTCTCACTATTTATTGTAGTACATGCGGAATCTTTTGTCAACCCCCTTTCAACCTTTTCTCCCTTTCAGTCTTGTGTCAACCCGTTCTTGCTGTCTCACTATTTATTGTAGTACATGAGTGATCTTTTGTCAACCCCCTTTCAGTCTTGTGTCAACCCGTTCTTGCTGTCTCACTATTTATTGTAGTACATGAGTGATCTTTTGTCAACCCCCTTTCAGTCTTGTGTCAACTCGTTCTTGCTCTCTCACTATATATTGTAGTATATGAGAGATCTTTTGTCAACCCCCTTTCAGTCTTGTGTCAACTCGTTCTTGCTCTCTCACTATATATTGTAGTATATGAGTGATCTTTTGTCAACCCCCTTTCAACCTTTTCTCCTTTTCAGTCTTGTGTCAACCCGTTCTTGCTGTCTCACTATTTATTGTAGTACATGCGGAATCTTTTGTCAACCCCTTTCAATCTTTTATCCCTTTCTTGCTGTCTCACTATATATTATAAGATGTCCAGAATCTTTTGTCAAGAGAAATATTACATGATTCAAGATCTTTCTTATTCTTTGAGTTACTTGATCGGTATTGCGCATAACAAGGATTCCCTTTAGAATCCATGGACGTGACAAGTTATGTTTCGTTCTCTTTATGATGATATATGATGATAAATGACCTACTTAACTCAGTGGTTAGAGTGTTGCTTTCATACGGCAAAAGTCATTGGTTCAAATCCAATAGTAGGTAGAACTTATTCTAACTTTAGGGCTTTTTTAAATTTTTTCAATTAAAAAAATAACATGATGTGTGTATTTATGGAAAATTCACCTTGAAGGGAATATTTCCAAAATACACACATCAATCTATCACTCTACTCCCACTCTACTCCACTGTCGTCTTCATCTTTTCCACTGTCGTCTTGATCTTTAAAGTTCATTTCTTCTAATGTTCTTTTGAAATTTTCCGCTATAATCAATTTATTGGTCAGACTTTGTTGAGCCTTAGTGATTTCTAATGCATCCTCGAATATAAAACCATCTATTTTGCAAAGGTCAGAAATGGATATCTTAGAAAGGTCCCATACTGTATAGATATGGGCCCTAATGAGGTAAGTATAGATCCTTGAACTTAAACCTAATTGGTCTACACAGATGTATTTCTCGATATTGAAAGTCTTGTGAATACTTTGTTTTTCAAATTCATTTAACGTCTCGTCCGCTCCAATTAACTCCGTCTCCCTACCTTTTAGTTCTAGCATAAAAGGGAATAGCAAGCGCGAACAATGTTTGGAGGCTTCCAAAAATGCTTCTTTCGGAGTTAAACTTCCGTTTGTCCAGATTTCGACAAAAAGAGATTCTTCGTCTCCGTTCTCCATAACAGAAAAATGCACTTTTTCAATAGGCAATCCTCCAGTAGTTATGCGAAAACCTTCCTGTTCAGCTTTGATTATTGGCCATGAGTTCACAGTATAATAGCCACCCTTCGTTCCAATTTCCAACCCAATCAACAAAGAACAAGGTTGCGTTAGATTCAAAATATATTGGTCAGGATCTACGACGGTTATAAAAGGAGTATGTTGGATGATATCCTTGGCAGTTACCTTTCCGTAACCTTTGCCATGAAAAATATGCGCCGAATAAGTCCCTTTGGTCTCGGCTTTGAAGACAATTGTTTCTTTGAAGACAATTTGTTTGAGATTCATTAAAATTTGTTGAATAGATTCCTGAACCCCCGGTATAGTCGAAAATTCGTGAAGATCCTTTTGTAAAAATCCGTTTATTTCATCAAATTTTACGTGTGCGATAGTAGGTCCTTTGATTTGCCCAAGCAAGATTCGTCGTATCATGAAGCCTAGGGTATTTCCTTCCCCTCTTTTGAGTCCCGGGAGAACAAACCGTCCATAGTAATTACGTGGCCCCTGAACTCTCCCTTCAATATACACCCACCGATTCTCTCTTGACCAATTGTTGCCGTTGCTGAAAGTTTCCATAAGAATTTCTTTTTTTTTTTTTCTTTTTTTTGATTAGGTTAATTTTGTTAAATTAACCTAATTTCTAGAAATTTTGAGTTTTCTAGGTTTTTTTTAGTCTTCATTTTGACTCGAATAGTCAAAAAAAGACTAGAGTATGTATAATTGATTAAAATGGGTTCTACTTTGAAAATAGAAAGTATAACCTTTTGTGGTAGAATTTGTAAATTCTACCGTAGTTTGTTTGTCGTAACTATACTTTTTTTTTATTTGCGTCTTTTTTTAGGAGGCCTACAGCCATTATGGGGCAGAGGGGTTACATCTCGTACGTAATTTAATTTTATGCCGCTTTGACAAAAGGCTTTTAATACCGGCTTTCTTGCGCGACCTGGGCCCTTTATCAGGACGTTCGCTTGTCGCATACCTTGAGCCTTTGCTACCCGACTAGCATCTTCGGCTACGATTCGAGCGGCAAAAGCTGTCCCCTTTCGTGGTCCCTTAAATCGACAAGTGCCCGCACAGGACCAATAGATCACCCCACCCTGTTCATCTGTAACGCTGATAATAGTATTGTTAAAAGTTGTTTGGACATGAAAAAATCCCTTTGATATTTTACGTGCACTTTTACGAATACGCCGACGAAATCTGCGCAACAAAATTCTTCTTATACTACTTTTTTCCGTTATAATTTTTACTTTTTTTTTTGCCATATTTTTTTATCTCAAATAAAAGTAAAAGCACGAGACCTATGGATATATCCATTTCGTGTCAAAATTGATCTTTTTTTATTTGTATTTTTCTTTCAGATCCTTTAGATTTTGCTTTGTTTAGAAAAATTATCCTTGTATTTGTTTATGTCTCAGGTTAGGGCAAACTACTCGAATTCGTCCCTTTCTACGTACTATTCGACATCTTCCACAAATTCTACGAGCGCAGGGCCTTTTTTTCATATTTTGCGTTCCTAAATTTTGAATATACAGACTTTTTTTTCAATCTTGATTGAGTTATATCCCTATATAAAAAGAAAACGATTTGGAAGTATCTACTAAATTTAATGTAGCAGCAATGCTATTGAAACCCCTGACTTGCTCTTTTTTTTACAAAATCCAAATCCAAATGGATAGAATTTGGATATCAAAAGGATTACCATATGTAACACAAGATTTCTCCGCCGATTCTTTTTAGTCGAGCCTCCCGATCTGTCATTATACCCTGCGAAGTAGAAAGAATTACAATTCCCATCCCGCCTAAAATTCTAGGAATTTGTTGATAGTTAGAATAGATTCGTTGACCAGGTCGGCTAATCCGTTTTAATTTTAGACTAGCTCTATATTGTTTTTTTTTCGTTTTTCTATGTCGCCTATGTCGTAAGGTTAAAACCAAGAATTTTTTGTTACCTTCCTGATGTTTCCTTATATTTTCTATAAAACCTTCTCGTAAAAGGATTTCCAAAATGTTTCTAGTGATCTTTGTCGATACGATTCGAATGATTTCTTTTCCGCTCATCTCAGCATTTCGTATAGAGGTTAGTATATCTGCAATTGTGTCTTGACTCATGATAGACAACCATTTTTGTTGTTTTTAAGATTTGATATAATCAAGATAAGCTCTTCCTTTTTTTTTAATTCATGACTCACTATGTTATATATATGATATACCTAAAAAAAATCTACTAATTAATTTGATTAATCGGTTGAATTCAAATTTTGTTGTTTTTAAGATTTGATATAATCAAGATAAGCTCTTCCTTTTTTTTTTAATTCATGACTCACTATGTTATATATATGATATACCTAAAAAAAATCTACTAATTAATTTGATTAATCGGTTGAATTCAAATACTAAAAAAAAATAGTAGAATTGTCTACTATTTTCTATCTCATCTTAGAATGCTTTTCTAACGCTTTATCTTAGAATATTATGTTATAATATTTCAGGTGCTAATGAAATTATTTTTGTGAAATTGACCTCCCTCAATTCCTCGACAATCGGGCCAAAAACTCTACTTCCCTTTGGATTTCTTTTTTTATCAATCACAACTGCAGCGTTATCATCATATCTTATGATAGTGCCGCAGGAGCGTTTGAATTGTTTACGAGTACGTACAATTACAGCTCTGATCACTTCGGATTTTTCTAGAGAGGAATCTTTTGCTGCTTCCTTGATCACAGCAATAATAACGTTGCCGATATGACCGTATCCGCGATTACCAGCCCCTATGATTCGAATACACATTAATTTTCGGGCTCCGCAGTTGTCTGCTACATTCAAATAGGTCTGAGATTGGATCATATCATTTTGTTATTTTAATGCAAAAGGAAAAAAAATATTGCTTGTCCAAAAATAAAAAAAGAAACTTAGAATTTTTTTTTTTTCATTACAAAGTCTCTTTTTTCTTTGGTTTGATAGTCCCATTTTGAAATAATCAATTGAGTTCGCATAGGCATTTTGGATGCTGCTATTGAGATAGCTTTTCTGGCTATTTTTTCTGCTACTCCGCCCATTTCATAAAGTATTTTACCTGGTTTAACGACAGCTATCCAATATTTGGGATCTCCTTTCCCCGACCCCATACGCGTTTCTGTCGTTCTTATCGTAACTGGTTTGTCGGGAAATATACGTACCCATATTTTTCCCCCGCGGCGTATATTTCGTGTCATTGCCCGACGTCCGGCTTCTATTTGTCTAGACGTAATCCAAGCGGGTTCAAGTGACTGAAGAGCATATCTACCGAAACAAATACGATTACCTCGAGAAGACATTCCTTTCATTCTCCCTCTATGTTGTTTACAGAATCGGGTTCTTTTGGGGTTATAGTTGATGATTGGTTCACAATTCCATCTCTATTACAGAACTGGACATGAGAGTTTCTTCTCATCCAGCTCCTTGCGAATGAAATAATTAGAAAAATATACATATAGTTGATGAGTAATAGACTGAATCATTAGATTCTTTGAGATTTCATCGAATCTATTTATTCAAAATTTATATCAATCCAATAACATAAAAAACCTTCGCGGGCGAATATTTCCTCTTTTAATATTTACCTTTTTTGTAGGGTTATCCCCGAACCTCTCAAAATCAAAAATAAATGGATTGTTTCTTGGTTCGTTTCGCCATCCTGCCTATTAAAATCAAAAATTATTAAGATTTTTTTTTTTCAATAGAATCTTATGTCTTTACAGGTTCCGTCGTTCCCATCGCTTCTCGGTTAATGGTTAGGTCTTAATTCTACAATGAAGCCTCCAATGCGATTTTTTTTCTTGAGCCAATGTTATTAGTTTTTATTGGCTTGAGGCTCTTAATTTTTTGTTTTATGAGTAGGATTTTAACTATCATAAAATAGCTATTGGTGCTCTATTACATTGAGATGACTTGTAGACCTTACATATTGATATCATATATCATTCATTTCTTTTTTTTTTTTTCTTTCTATCACCCTATCATTTATCTGTATTATTTTTTATTTTGCTTTACAATTAATAATCAAAATCAAATGAATTTTTCTTTTATTTATGTAATTATTTTATGTAAAAATGTAAGTAATTCCTACAATGTAAGTAATTATTTTATGTAAAAAAGATTTCAATTCCTACAATGTAAGGGCCAATATATCATATCTTGACTGCTTTTTTGAATCCAGATAATGTTAAGCGATGAGTTTGTTATGAATTCTACTAGAATTTCTTCATTCATAGTATGGATCAGTGCATTTTTTTTAGATTTACTTTTAAAAACCAACGGGTCACACACTAAGCATAGCAAGTATATTAAATAATCAATCGAATTTTTTTTTGATTTTATTTAACCTTATAGAACTTATAGAATAAAAAATCGAATTTTTCTTCTTTTGATTGGCCAGAAAAAGAATGAAAGAATTTCTCATTTTTTGTTCTGTCAAAGGGTATAATGTAAAGATTAAGTCAATTAAGGATTGACTATTTATTGACTATTCGTCGTCTACAAATATCCAAATTTTTATGCCTAAAATACCCAAATTTTTATGCCTAATACCCCATAAATAGTTTGAACCGTATAGGAGCAATAATTTATTTTAGCTCGAACGGTTTGTAAAGGAACTCTACCTGCTCTAATCCATGCGACGCGTGCCTTGTCTTTCCCCCCCAGGCGTCCCGAAATTTGTACTTTAATTCCTTTTGTATGGGCCCGCTTGGCTAATTCAATAGCCTTTTTCATTGCTTTGGGAAATGCAACTCGATTGTTTAATTGTTCCGCTATAAATTTTGCAAGAATAATAGGATCCTTGTAAGGCTTTCGAATTCTTCTAATTTTAATGTTCAGTTTTCGATAACTTAAACTTATAGGATTCATTTCTTTTTGTACAATCATCCATAATTCTTCGATTCCATTCGTCTCCAATTCTTTGATTACTTTCTTTTGTAATTCTGTTATTTTTTTAGATTGCCTTTTCTCTAATTTTAGGAATCCCATAACTATTATAACCTGAATAAGATCAATTCCTTTTTGAATCTCTATACGTGAAATCCCTTCAATACCAGAAGGAAATTTTATATTTTTTTGTACATAATTTTGGATACAGTTTCTTATTCTTTTATCTTCTTGTAGACCCTGAGAATAATTTTTTGGTTGTTCAAACCAAAGAGAATGATGATTTTGAGTTGTACCAACTCGGAAACCGAGTGGATTTATTTTTTGTGCCATAATCCCCCTTTACTATAATATATATCATGAAATGTCATATTTGTGGACTTTATTCTTTTAAGCATATCTTATATTCTTCTTATATATATATATATATATCGATTTCAATACTATGACAACATTTCAATACTATGACAAGTTAGTCTTTTTCTCGTATAACTTCTTCTTAATAAATAGCATCCATATTCTCTTTTTTTATTCTCTTTCTTCTACTATTCATTTTTCATTTGAATTTCAAAAATGAATCTCTAAAAAAAGTAAAAAAAGGATTCTTTTTCCAATTCCTATTAAAAGGAATTAGCTAATCAAATCAACGACGAGATTTTTTATCTTTTTTTGCGAGATTTTTTATCTTTTTTTGGATGCCCACTGAAATAAAGAGTAGGTGCAAATTCTCCCAATTTATGACCCACCATATAATCTGTTATATAAATCGGTATTTTTTCTTTTCCATTATGGATAGCGATAGTATGGCCAATCATTGGAGGTATGATGGTGGATGCCCGGGACCACGTTTCTATTATTTTTTTTTCTGCCTTTGTGTTAAGTTTCATTATTTTTCTTAATAAATGATTTGCTACAAAAGGATTTTTTTTTAGCGAACGTATCACAGTGAATTTCTCCTATTTTTTTTTTTTTTTTAGAAGAAAAAAATTCGATTTTCTCTCCTATTTACTACGGCGACGAAGAATCAAATTATCACTATATTTCTTCCTTTTTCTACTTCTTCTTCCAAGTGCCGGATAACCCCAAGGGGTTGCGGGTTTTTTTCTACCAATTGGGGCCCTCCCCTCACCACCCCCATGGGGATGGTCTACAGGGTTCATAACTACTCCTCTTACTACGGGACGTTTACCTAGCCAACATTTCGATCCGGCTCTACTCAAACTTTTGAGTTTCACCCCGGTCTTCCCTACTTGTCCGACTGTTGCTGAGCAGTTTTGGGATATTAAACGAACCTCCCCAGAAGGTAGTTTTAATGTGGCCGATTTACCCTGTTTTGCAATAAGTTTCGCTACAGCACCCGCAGCTCTAGCTAATTGTCCACCCTTTCCAAGTGTGATTTCTATGTTATGTATGGCCGTGCCTAAGGGCACATGGGTTGAAGTAGATTCTTCTTTTTGATCAATCAAAACCTCTTCCCAAACTGTACAAGCTTCTTCCAAAGCATACGGCTTTCTGGGTGTAGATGATGATATCTATACAGGTGGATCTTCTATATCGTAAAATCTCATCAAATGAAGTAAAGTACTACATGAGTGGATATATAGGAATCCAAATCTGCCGAATCACTCATGTTATGCTCTTCTACATCCTAGGTCTTCCCGTTCCTTCATCTGGCTTATGTTCTTCATGTAGCATTCAGACTGAATGACTCTATGAAATTACGTCGATACTTCCACATATTGGGGGTAACGTAGGAGACATCTCTATTTTTCCCCCGGGGAATCCTTCGAATTCCCACTGCTTAGCTTTCAATTCGCCTCTGACCATCAAATGAAATGTGAATACCCCGTCCTCCTCTCTTTGAAACAAGGGAGGGGCGCTTCTGGTTCTGTCGGTGCTTGAAACAATTTTGTTTTCTCCATATTACTAGATCTCTAGAGTCAATAATTTGATATTTGATATGAGGAACTACTGAACTCAATCACTTGCTGCCGTTACTCTTCAGTTTTCTGTTGAGGTCTATCCTGTAGAGGTACTCAATTTGGATCAGTGATCGATTTCTAGGTTTCGTCGTAAACCTAATTGGTTACTTCCAATTACGTAAATCCATAGTTCAAAGCGCACTCAAAGGTAGGGCATTTCCCATTTTTATAGGAACTCTTGTACCAGAAATAATGGTATCTCCAATTCGAGTCCCTCTGGGATGTAAAATATATCTCTTCTCACCATCCCTATAGTGTATGAGACAAATGGATGCATTTCGATTAGGGTCGTATTCTATGGTTAGGATTCTACCATATATGTCTTTTTTATTCCGTCGAAAATCGATTTGACGGTATAGACGCTTATGACCTCCCCCTCTATGCCTTGCGGTAATGATTCCTCTGGCATTACGGCCTTTACCACAACGATGCTGTCCATGGGTCAAATTCTTTCGTGTATTTCGCGTATTGGATTTCACTTGACCCTCTACGGCTCCATTGCGTGCGCTCGGGTTAGAAGTTTTGTATAAATGTATCATTATGCTATTAAGTATTTTGATTTAAGTTCTTTTCTTTCAAATTTATAAGATGTTTCGAAGAGATGGAATAGAATAACCCGGTTGAAGGGTAATGATCATACGCCTGTAATGCATTGTATGTCCCATAATAGGTCTCATTCTTCTACCCTTTCCCGGGAGTCGATGGCTATTCATAGCCATTACCTTGACACCAAAGAAGAGTTCGGCCCAATGCTTTATTTCTGTCCTAGTGGATCCTGATTCGACATTCAAAGTATATTGATTTTTCTCCAATAACCTAATACTTTTTGCTGTAACTACTGCATATTGGATTCCATCCATAAATCGATTTTCTTCTCTATGAGTTCGAGTCTCAATAAGAATGCTAGTTCTTACCGTTCATATGTTATAATAGGGTTATACTACACCAATTCGTTATGTATGGATGATGAGATTCCATTGATACAGAGCCAATTCCAATAGACTTATTGGAGCATTGGTGTGCATCCAGTAGGAATTGAACCTACGAATTCGCCAATTATGAGTTGGGTGCTTTAACCATTCAGCCATGGATGCTTAGCGGGGATCCTCATATATCGTAGATAAACAAAGTCGAAATTTCAATGCAATCTTTAGTTCAGTTTGAATCAATCAAATTTGGAGGAG